ACTCCGGGAAACTCTCTTTAAATTATTCTGACGCATTGCTTTCAATTTACTTACTTTATGATCTCGTTGGAAATCATATAAAGACAATTCTTATTTAATATAGCTATTTGCGCAAGTATTTTACGATTAAGAAATACCCGTCTCTTATACAGATCATGTATTAATCTATTATAACTATTTGATACTCCCCTTTCGCGAATCACTCCGTTTATGCGAGCGATCCATAAACGACGAAAGTTTCTCTTTTGCCTACCTCTATCCCGATGAGCCGAAACCAAAGCTCTTATTTTTTGTTGAGTAATAGTTCGAGTAAGTCTTGAATGAGCCCCTCGAAAACTTGCGGCAAATAAACGAATTTTTGTTCTACGTCTCCGAGCGATATATCCTCGTCTAATTCTGGTCATTGTATAAATGAGATTTTGACGAATAACTAAGGGATTTCCCTTCTTTCAGTTATTCTTTTTAACTTTCTTAGTCTATTAATAACAAAACGAATTTTCCGATGTATAAAAATGGAATTCCAATGGCTTTGGCTACTATAACCTTCCCGACCACAATTTTCCTTTTTTTATAGGCATTTCACTTAATCTCGAAAAAAGAAATTGTATTCTATTAGCTATCAAAAACATAGTAAATGGATAAAAAGAAATAGTGGGTTCCATCGTTTCTATGGTTACTTCTTAAACGGTAAGGTCTTCTCTATACACCGGAGCCTCTTATTTGATTTAATGAATCTTATTGGTAATTTGACTTGTACAGTTCACACTTTTTTGGCTCTACTCTACCCCTGAATTATCCAATAATAGATCTTTCACAATAAGATCTACCCATATAGTAACGGTATTTAATTAGGAAGGTTAGCTGGATAGCTGACCCTGTTAGTCCGTTCTTGCAAGAGTGGGAGTCTAATCTTTCTGTTTTTAAAATAGGATTTTCCCCGCTTAATGGATAACCGTTTGATACCAATGGGGAATTTTTTATCATTTTAAATTGAGGTGATTGAATTTGCACCAATAGAAACCATAAATTTCATACACAATAGGGGATAGATAGATTTTCTTATTTTTCTTTTTAGCTTTAATTTAGATAGTGAATGGAATTCTTCCATTTTATCCTATTCATTGATACGGAAAAAGAGTTTTCGTTCTTTTGTCCCAGCCCATGATCTTAACGAGTCACACATACACCCTAGTACATGTTCCTCGACGCTGAGGGCATCCCCCGAGAGCGGGGGATTTCGTAACATTTCTGATTGGCTGTCTTGTTTTTCTAATAAGTTGTTTAATAGTTGGCATGTTGAATCATATACATAATGGGTTGGTTTAGATCGATCCTAACCAGATAATTCTGAATTTTTTCAATATAAAATTCGGGGTAAGAAGATAAAATCTAAAATCGCGGATTTACGCGCAATCCATTTTTAGCAACTGCTAGACTGCTACAAGATCAACAATTCCATAAGCCTGGGCTTCTGTTGCTGACATAAAAGCATCTCTTTCCATGTCTTCGGATACAACCCATAAAGGTTTGCCCGTTCTTTGTACATAAACCCTTGTGAGGGTTTCGCGCAGTTTCAGTAGTTCTTCCGCTTCCAGGATAAATTCTCCCGTTTGTGCTTCATAAAAAGAAGTAGCAGGTTGATGAATCATTACCCTGATGATATAACAGAATAAAAAGTTTTTCTATCTCGCATGATGAAGAGAAAAGAAAGATAAAGGATAACAAGAAAAAAAATTGAATTGAACAACCGTACGGGCATCTTTTGTGCATTGCATACGGCTCTACAATAACATTGACCCTTACCTTAACCTTCCATCGAAGAAAGAAAAAAATAGGATTTATCAGACCCAGATCGGTAAATGATCAAATTACCACCCTTCATTTTGTAAGAGTTAAAAAATACTATGATGGTTCCGTTGCATAATAATGTATTTTTATTTATAATCTATTTTACATATTTTATCTGTGATTCAGCAATCCCAAAGTTTCTTTTTGATCGGATCAAATAAAAAGTAAAGAAAAATAATTATTTTTCATACTATTCCATAACATAAATATTGTTATGGGTTCTGCGGTATAAAAACAAAAAGTTTGTGACGCTAAACTCGACTTCCGATAGATAATAAAAAATTGGAAATATCCTTTAGCTCATACTACTCTCTCGATACATAATCAAATATTTTTTTTTCCAAAAAAAGCTCTCATATCAAATTCAAAGTGCCATGCTATTATTACTTAATATTCATATCGCGAAGGCATAGTCTTTTTTTTTTCTCAAAAAACCTCATTGGCGCCAAGCGTGAGGGAATGCTAGACGTTTAGTAATTTCTCCTCCAACCAAGATAAGGGATCCCATTGAGGCGGCTAATCCCATACAAATTGTATGTACATCTGGTTGTACAAATTGCATAGTATCATAAATAGATATTCCAGATATTACCCAGCCGCCAGGAGAGTTTATAAACAAATAGAGATCCTTAGTATCATCCTCGATACTGAG